AACACAAAAGTATTATAGTATAACTAATTTCCACTTAGTAGGATTTATTGTGAAAATATTTGTTTTAATTGTCATTTTTTGTTTCATTTTAAGATTTATAATTTGAGTAGTTGGAAATATATTATCTAAAAGGATGGAGAAGGATAAGGAAAAAGGAGGTGTTTATGAATGTGGGTTTGAATCTTTTTATATAGCTCGGGTTCCCTTTTCTTTACAATTTTTTTTAATTGGTGTAATTTTTTTAATTTTTGATGTTGAGATTGTTTTAATACTTCCTATAATTTTATTGAGGGATGTAAATTTAATTGAAAGAGTCTATTTTTTCTTGTTTGTATTACTTTTATTGGGTGGTCTTTATTATGAATGAAAGGAGGGAGCTTTAGAATGATATAATTTAACAGATATTTAAATTAATAATAATTAGTTTGCGTCTAATAGTTGAGATTTCTCTGTTTTTAGAAAACAATATTTGTATTTAGTTTCGACCTAAAATAAGGTTTATCCTCTATTTAACAAGAGCTAATTTAGTGTTCCATTGTTGATGGGAAGGGAAATTTGTTATAAATAGTTTTATTGGGCTGCTAACTTAATTTTAGCAAAGTATTGTTAACTAACTTTGAAGTAGATTTATATGAGATTTTCAATCTCAAGAAGCAATGGCCTAAGATTAAAGAAATATATCACCAAATTCTCTTCAAGAATTTACTCTTATAATTGAGCTATTTAAGAAAAAAGATAAAAATATAAAGGAGGTAAGAATAGAAGCTGTAATTAGTAAAATTCTTCTTTCTTTTGTTATAATAGGGTAAGAGGAATTTAATTTGATAATATTATGAAGTCCTTGAGGTCCTCTAGTTTCATTTCATCCTCTTTCTAAAACCTTTCTTTTTTCCAAAGGTTTTAGAAGTTTTAGAATTGGGGGGGATGTAATTTTTGATAAGAATCATATATTTATTATGTAATTAATGGTTATGTTAGTTGATAGAGAATTTGATTTAATTAAAATTCATAGGCAAATTGTTAATAATAATCCTATAATAATAATGTTATTTCTCATGATTTTAAGTTGTAAGGGTAATGGGGAATATAAAGGTGTATCTATAAAAATTCATCTTAGTGAGGCTCCAGCTAGAATTGAAAAGATGGTTAGGGTTAGAATAGGTGAGTATATTATTTTTGTTTCTTTTAAAAAAGAATTTTTATTTCCTTGTTCTCTTGATCAGAAGATGGTAAAAGTTAATCGGAAAGAATATATGATTGTGAAGGTAAATGAAATAATTAGTAAAAATAAAAGTTGTGAATTTAGAGGTTCTATGAAAGTGTTTTCTAGGATTATGTCTTTAGAATAAAAAGCAGAGGAAAAAGGGAGGCCTATTAGAGTAATTGAGGCTGTTATTATAGCTATTCTGATGATAGGAGAGGGAAAAAGTGGAATTTTAATTTTGCGTATGTCTTGATTATTTATTGTTGAGTGAATTACGAATCCAGCACAAAGAAATATTAATGCTTTAAATAGGGCATGGGTTAATATATGAAAATAAGCTAATTTTCATATATTTAAAGAAAGGGCTGTTATTATGATAGCGAGTTGGCTTAGGGTTGAAAGTGCAATAATTTTTTTTAAGTCTATTTCTAAGGTGGCAGATAACCCTGCTATTAGTATTGTTATTGTGGATGAAATTAAAAGGAAAGTGGAAAGTTTTGAGGATAAAGTATTGTGAAATCGAATTATTAAAAATACTCCTGCTGTAACTAATGTAGAAGAATGGACTAGAGCAGACACGGGTGTAGGGGCTGCTATAGCTTCTGGTAATCAAGCAGAGAATGGAATTTGGGCTCTTTTTGTTATAGCAGCAATTATAATTAAAAATAGAGGAATTATATCTTTTCTTAATAAGTTTATAGATAAAATATTTCATGAGCCAAAATTTAAGGATAATCCAATCGCGGAGAGAATAAATACATCTCCGATTCGATTGGATAAAACTGTAATTATTCCTGCATTAAAAGATCGTGGGTTTTGATAATAAATTACTAGACAATATGAAATTAATCCTAAACCATCTCAACCTAGTAAAATACTTATTAAATTAGGACTTAAAATTAATATAAGTATGGAAAAAATGAATAGTAAGACTAGAATGAGGAAACGATTTGGTCTAGGATCTTCTTCTATATATTCTATGGAGAATCAAATTACTATTCTTGAAATAAGTAAGACTGTTGAAAGGAAAAGTAATGAGATGTAATCTAGAATAATAATTATTTCTATATTGGTGGAAATAATGGAAGAGAATGAAAAAGAAAAAATGATTGAAATATTGTCTTGAATTATTTTATGTCTAATTAAAAAGGAAAATAATCTTGTAATTAGTAAAGTTTTTCTTCAGATTTTGAAATTTATCATATACTATGTTTTTTAATTTCACAAATTAAGGTTTTATATAAACTATTAAGTTAAGGTCATATTATTATTAAATCTATTTTAATAATTAAAATATTAAGAGGTAGTCAATGGAGAAAAATTGAAAGGTAATCTCGAGGGTAGAAGTTACACTGTGGAGAGTTTATCAAAGGTAGTCCATGACTAGTTGTTGAAAATAAAATTAGTGAATAGGAAGCAGAGATAAAAGAAATTATCATAAATGGGATTAAGATGAGATATCTTCAAGATAAAAGTCCTATTAATAATGAGATTTCTCTAAATAAATTTATTGAGGGTGGAGCTGCTATGTTATTAGCGCTTATTAAGAATCATCATAGAATTAGAGAAGGAAATAATGACAATATTCCTCGTGTTAAGATTAATCTTCGAGTGTGGGTAGAGGAATAAAGTAGTGTCACTAATTGGAATATAGAAGAGGAACATAATCCGTGGGAAATTATTATGCTTATAGCCCCTCTGGTTCCTCATTGTGTTAAGGTGATAGCTCCTCCTAATAGGAGACTTATGTGACAAACAGATGAGTAGGCAACTAATGCTTTTATGTCTGTTTGTATAATACAAAGGATTCCTGTAATAATTCCTCCTATTAGGGAGATTCTTATTAAAATAGGGATTATTTTGTTTAGGGATTTATAAAAAAGATGAAATATACGTATTAAACCATATCCCCCTAATTTTAAAAGTACTGCGGCTAAAATTATTGACCCTGCTAAAGGGGCTTCTACGTGTGCTTTTGGTAACCATAAATGGATTATGAATATAGGAAGTTTTACTAGAAAAGCACCTAAGAGAATTAAAATTCATAAAAAAGGTAAATTGGGTTGGATATATCTTATTATTCAGAAAGATAAAGTTATAAATTGATTATTAAGTTTTATTAAAATTAGTAATAGTGGAATTGAGGCTCCTAAAGTGTAAAAGATTAAATAAAGTGTAGAGGATAATCGTTCTGGTTGAATTCCTCAATATGTAATAATTAAAAATGTAGGGATAATGGTTGTTTCAAATGAGATGTAGAATAAAATTATATTAGGTCTTAAAAATGTTAAAAGTAGAAAGAATAAAAGTGTTATAATAAGAAAAGTAAATAGATTAATATTAATTTTAATATTTCTTGAAGCAAGTAACATAAGGGTGGTAATTAAAATTCTTAAAGAAATTAAGCAGAAAGTTATTAAATCTATTGTTAAAAAGTTAGAGTATATATATGTTGAAGAATGTAAAGGAATTTTAATAAAAGATAGAGGTAATATAGTTGATAGTGAGAATAGAATCAATTTTCATTTTTTTAAAGGTAGAGTTATTAAAATTAATCTTAAAGTTATTATAAAGAGATTGTTGAATTAATGAAAGAGTTTCCTTTTACTCGTGATAAATTAACTAAGGAGGCTAGCCCAATTCTTCCTTCACAAACCACTAGGGTAATAAAAATTATAATTATTCTAGAATCACTTCTATTTTCTACAGTGATTCTAGAAATAATAATTAATATTCTAAGTCTAATTAATTCTAATCTTAGTAATATTGATAAAAGATGTTTAAATCGTCTGCATAATCTTAGTAATCCTAACAATAAAGTTATTAATCCAAGAGTTAGAGAGTAGTTTATCATATTTTAGTAGTTTATATAAAACATTAATTTTGTAAATTAAAGAAGTTTTGACCTATAATTAGAAAAAAGAATTATTTTTAATATCCAAAATTAATGTTTTATATAAACTATTTTCTGAATTTTTATTTTAATAAGCCTATTGTCTGTTGTATTTTTCTTTTCTAATCATCCTTTAATTTTGGGAATATTATTAATTTTAATGTCTGTGGTTGTTTCTATAAATTTATTTTTACTTTTAGGATTGGCTTGATTATCCTATGTAGTGGTTTTGGTATTTCTAGGAGGAGTTTTAGTTTTATTTATTTATATGGCTTCTTTAGCTTCAAATGAAGATTTTGATATTAATAGTAGTTATATTTTAGTTTTTTTATTACTTTTAGGATTTATAGGGAGATGATTTTATTTTAATCAAGAGTTTTATATATGAAAATTGTATTTATTCTTTCCTTTTTCTTTTGTTATTATTTTTTTAGGATTCTATTTATTGATGTCTTTAATTGTAGTTGTTAAAATTTCTTGTGTTGAAGAGGGTCCTCTTCGTGAGGTAAGCTATGTCTGTGCGAAGGAGTCACCCTCTTTTGAAATTAGTTAATATGTCTTTAATTGATTTGCCTACTCCTAGAAATATTTCTTATTTTTGAAATTTTGGGTCTCTTTTGGGTGTATGTTTAGGTGTGCAAATTATTACTGGTATTTTTTTGGCATTTCATTATGTTGCTGATGTAAGATTGGCTTTTTCTAGTATTTCTCATATTTGTCGAGATGTAAATGGAGGTTGATTTTTGCGTTATATTCACTTGAATGGTGCTAGTGTTTTTTTTATTTGTTTATATTTTCACATTGGTCGTGGTTTATATTTTGGTTCTTTTAAGTTTCATTTTACTTGAATTAGTGGAGTTTCAGTTTTTTTGTTAACAATAATTACTGCTTTTTTGGGGTATGTTTTACCTTGAGGACAAATGTCTTTTTGAGGGGCTACTGTAATTACCAATTTAGTATCTGCTGTTCCATATTTGGGTCTAGATTTGGTGCAATGATTGTGGGGGGGGTTTTCTGTGGACAATCCTACTTTAACACGATTTTTTTCTTTTCATTTTTTATTTCCTTTTATTATTTTAGGTTTAGTTATTATTCATTTGATTTTTTTACACGAAGGAGGGTCTGGTAATCCTTTAGGGGTTAAAAGAGATTACGATAAAATCTCTTTTCATATGTATTTTACTTTAAAGGATATTTATGGTATTGTTATTTTATTTGTAATTTTAATTGTTATTGTTTTGTTAGGGCCTAATTTTTTCTCTGATCCAGAAAATTTTATTTCTGCTAATCCTCTTATAACTCCTGTTCATATTCAACCTGAATGATATTTTTTATTTGCTTATGCTATTTTACGTTCTATTCCTAATAAATTAGGAGGAGTAATTGCTTTAATTATTTCTGTGATAGTTTTACTTTTAATAGTTTTAAATGAAGCTAAAATTTCTTCTTTAACTTTTAGTTTGAAGGGACGAAAATTTTTCTGAGGACTTGTTTTTACGTTCTTGTTGCTTACTTGAATTGGAGCTCGTCCTGTTGAAGTTCCTTATATTTTAATTGGTCAGGTGTTGTCATTTTGTTATTTTCTATTTTTTTATTTGTTGTTTTTATTATAGTTACTTAACTAATAAAGTGTTTACTTTGAAAGTAGACTATAGGGATACCTAGTGTTCTTAAAATAGTACTTAATAAATATGTAGTATACTTTTTAAAATGAAACTGAAAAATAGGAAGTTCAATGTAAAAGGTAAAAATCTCTTTCAAGCTAAATTTATTAATTTATCATATCGGTAACGTGGAAAGGTTCTTCGTACTCATAGAAAGAAGAAAGCAATTAAAGTTGTTTTAAAAAATAATAAATAGGGTCCTAAAAATAAAATTCTTGTTAATAGAGAAATAAATAAGATGTTTGCATATTCTGCTATGAAAATTAGAGCGAAACTGGTTCTTATGTATTCAACATTAAACCCTGATACTAATTCTGATTCTCCTTCAGTAAAGTCAAAAGGAGTTCGATTAGTTTCTGCTAAACAAGAAACTAGTCATATTAAAATTAAAGGAAAAAGTGGTAAAAATAATAAGGAATAATGTTGAAATAAGAGAATATTTTTTAGGTTGAAAGTGGAAGTAATTAAGAGAATGGAAAAAAGAATTAGAGAAAATCTAACTTCGTAGGAAATTGTTTGGGCGACTCCTCGATATGCTCCTAATAAAGCGTACTTAGAATTAGAAGACCATCCAGCGATAATAATAGGATAAACTCTGATTCTTGAACAGCATAAGAAAAACAAAAGACCTCACTTTATATCTATAAAGTGAAATAATTGTGGGTAAAGGATTCATAATAATAATGCAATCATTATTCCGATTAATGGTGATAATAAAAATGGAATTAAGTTTCAATTTTCTAAAGTTAAAATTTCTTTAGTAAATAATTTTAAAGCGTCTGAAATAGGTTGTAATAATCCTATAAGACCTACTTTATTTGGTCCTTTTCGAATTTGTATGTATCTTAAAACTTTACGTTCTAATAAGGTGAAAAAGGCTACTCTAATAAGTACTAGAATTAAGATAATTAAATAAGAAATAAAGTTTTTAATGATTTTCAAAAAGAGATTCTATTAATGGAGCTTAAATCCAACGCATAATTTTGCTATAATGAGAGCATAAAAGGTGTACCCATTGAAGGAATCTAAATCCTTTGCATAATTTTGCTATATTAAGAATAGGAACATCCTAAGTAAAAGGTCCTTTCGTACTAGTTTACTTTATATTTTTCTTCAAGATAGAAACCAATCTGGCTTACGCCGATTTGAACTCAGATCATGGAAAGATTTAAAGGTCGAACAGACCTCCTTTTTTTCCTTCTGCAAAAAAAAGGAGCTTTAATCCAACATCGAGGTCACGTTTCTATTTATCAATTTGGTCTTTTAAAATAGAAAATGCTGTTATCCCTAAAGTATCTTGATTAATTTTTAGAAGTTCTAGGTATTATAAATTTAATTAAAATTTAAAAACGTTTACTTTTTAGCTGCCCCAGCAAAACATTTGGATAGGTTTTAAATTATTAAATGTGAAGATTTATAGGGTCTTTTTGTCTATAAAGATTATTTTAGCCTTTTTACTAAAAGGTAAATTTTAAGGAATAATTAATAAATATTATATTTTTAATTCACTCTTTCATTCCAGTCCTCAATTAAAGGACTAATTATTATGCTACCTTTGCACAGTCAATATACTGCGGCTATTTACTTAGCATTGAGCAGAGTATACTTTTAATTTTTTCTAAAAGAAATGTTTTTGTTAAACAGTTTAAAATATTAGATGAGTTCTTAGTAAATATATAATTGTGTGTTATATTCAATTTCTACTTATTTTAACAGTATCATTTGTAGTTTTTTGTTATTTATAAAAATCTTTTATCTTAATAATATTCTTTTCAGGTTAAGTATTAATTTTAATGTTTGGGATAATATTATTCCTTTTTAGTTTAGTGATTTTTTAATTAATATTAATAGAGCTTATCCTCAATTAAATTATTTTAGTCAATTATAAAATTTATAGGTAAAGATAACCAGTTATTAAGAAATGCGTAAGCATTTTACTTCTACAATTAAAATTATAATTCTTTTATAATAGACAATTAAATTTTTTAGTAGTTCATTTCTTTTCGGGAAGATTATATTAATAATTTAATTGTTAAACCCTGATACAAAAGGTACAGTTCTTATTTCTTTATTATTATTGTTAACCCTTTCGGTTATTTAAATAATAATTTTTTTAGTATACTAGAATAATTTTATTTATTGAAATTTTTTATATGAATATAATGGAAACTGGAATCATTTTAGTGTAAATAAAAAGCTTATTTAAGCTTGTTTCTTCTTCTAGGAACACTTTCCAGTACTCCTACTATGTTACGACTTTTCTCTATTTTAAGAGAGTGACGGGCGATATGTGCATATTTTAGAGCTAATTCATTTTAATTTATTATTTAAAAATTACTTTCAAATCCACCTTCCTTTTTGTTTTATGTAAAAATTTCGTATTATTTTGAAATATTGTAACCCATTCTCAATCTTCTCATTAGCTGAACCTTGACCTGAAGTTTGAAATAAAATATTTATTAATCATTAATTTTAAATATAATTACTACGGCGATATACAAACTGCAAGAAGATAAGATTTTCGTGTAATATCGATTATGGAACAGGTTCCCCTGAATAGATTTAAACACCGCCAAATTTTTTGAGTTTCAAGATTTCTGATACTACTCAATTATTGGAATGTAGATAATAGGGTATCTAATCCTAGTTTTTTATTTAAGTTTAAGGTTTTAAATTAGAAAGAGAGTGATCTATTTAATTTCACTTAATTAAAATTAATTCCTTTCAAAGCTTTGTTTAAAATTAACTTTATTTTGATTATATAGTATAACCGCAGTTGCTGGCACTATTTTTACTTGATCTTAAAATTTGAGCTAAATCTTATTTTAAAATATTTAATATTTTAACCTAAAATAGAATTTTTATTTAATTATATAAGTTAACTAAATTATTAATAAATAGATGGCTAAAATTAAACCAATTATAGATTTAAGAGAAATATTATTTAATAAAAATCCTTTCTTATCTTAAGTATGTTACATAATAAATATATAATTATATAAATATATGTATATAAGTTGGATATTAATTAAATATTTTGAGTTCTAACAAAGTCAACTACAATACTAAATAGCTCCGGGATGGTTTACTGAATAACTTACAAGTATTCAGCTACTATCCGGTTGGGTTCCGGGGAAAATAAAGTATGTAAGGGCTTATAGGTTTATCCTTCAATCGAAGGAGATACATCTTATTGATAACGAGAGCTTCAAATTGAATGACTTGTTAAAGAAATTTTCTTTTAACGTTGAGAAATCTTCTGTGGGGTTTATCAGATGTGGGATACTATTTCATGAATGTCAAAGTATTTGAGGGACAACACCCCCTGATAAATAATTCAATATAATACACATATCAGGGGGTTATATATGTGAGACTACGTAAGTTGCAAAACGCTAAGATTTGACCTTAGGAGAGATAAATTTATCGTTGTTTTGGGTTCATTTTAGGAGATAATTTAGCCAATTTTTTCGATTTTAGGGGATAAATTGTCCCCTTTTTTCGATTTTTGATGACATTTTTGAAAAATTATCATTAATATTTTTGAATGTTGTAAATGTTATAATATTTTTAGATATTGTTTTAAAGCTTTAAAACAATCATTAAGTCACCTCAGTGAGGGTAACTTTGATGTAGTTAATTTATTATCTTAAATATAGAGATAAGCTAAATAAGCTGTTGGGTTCATACCTCAAAAATGTTTTTCTCTCTAAATTTTATTTAGATATTATTTTTTTTTCTTGTTGGGGGTAATTTTGGGTAGATTAATTACCATTAGATCTTCTTCCTGACTTACAGCTTGGGTTGGTTTTGAGTTAAATTTAATTTCTTTTATTCCATTAATTTTTTCTTCTAAGCTTAGAAGAAGAAGTGAAAGAGGTATTAAATATTTTTTTGTTCAATCTATTGGTTCTATATTTATTTTATTAGGAGGTATTTTTCCTCTCTTTATTGGTATAATTACTACTTATTACTTTGTTTATTTTTCTCTTCTTATTAAGTTGGGAGTAGTTCCTTTTCATCTGTGATTTCCTTCTGTAATGGAAGGGTTAAGATGAGAAATAGCTTTTATTTTATTAACTTGGCAAAAATTAGCTCCTTTAATTCTTTTGGCTTCTTTTGAAGGGTTGTCTTTGATTATTTTATTAACAGTTATGGTAGGATGTTTAGGAGGATTTAATCAAACCTCATTGAAAAAGTTAATAGCTTATTCTTCTATTATACATATGGGATGGATATTAAGAGTTATCCCAACTTCCTTGGAAGTTGGGATAAAGTATTACTTTGTTTATTTCTTTTTTGGTTTAGTCTTATGTATGATTTTCTTTTTTTGAAATTTGAAACGTTTAGAACAATTTTTATGTTGTTCTATATTTTTAACTATAAGAATTTTATTAATTTTCCTTAGTATAGGAGGATTTCCTCCTATACTAGGGTTTTTTCCAAAATGGGTGGTAATTAACATTTTATTATGAAAGAGTATAATTCTAGCAGTATTTTTGATTTTTGCTTCTTTAGTAAATTTATATTTTTATTCTCGTCTATTTTACAGTTCTCTATTTTTAAGAAGTTATGTAATGAGTCTTCATTCATTCTCTTCTAAAAATGAATGAAGACTATTACTATGTGTAAGTGTTTCTTTAATGGGAGGAATTTTTTATCCTTTTTTTATAATTTAAAGTATTAAGTTAAGGAAACTAAAAGCCTTCAAAGCTTAAATTGATTTGGTTCATACTTAGAAATTTCTCTAGGTTTGCAACCTAGTGTTTTAATTAAACTATCTAAAAATTGTTTGGTTAATTTAATAAAATTTACAATTTTATGCCTACTTAGGCTGCTCAAACCTGCGATGGTTATTTTCGACAAATCATAAAGACATTGGAACTATATATTTTTTATTAGGTGTTTGAGCTTCTATGGTGGGAACTGCTTTAAGATTTCTTATCCGTAGAGAAGTAGGATTTTCTGGTTCATTATTAGGAGATGATCAAGTTTATAATGTAATTGTTACGGCTCATGCTTTTGTGATGATTTTTTTTATAGTAATACCAATTATAATCGGAGGTTTTGGTAATTGATTAATTCCTTTAATGTTAGGGGCTCCTGATATGGCTTTTCCTCGAATAAATAATATAAGTTTTTGATTATTACCTCCTGCTTTTGTATTACTTTTATCTTCTGCCGCTTTAGAAAGCGGAGCAGGAACTGGTTGAACTGTTTATCCTCCTTTATCTTCAGGTTTGGCTCATGCAGGAGGGTCTGTTGATTTAACTATTTTTTCACTTCATCTGGCCGGTGTTTCTTCCATTTTAGGATCTATTAATTTTATTGTTACTATTATTAACATACGTGGTAAAGGTTTAACTTGAGATCGTATTCCATTATTTGTTTGATCTGTTCTTGTAACAGTAGTTTTATTATTATTATCACTTCCCGTCTTAGCAGGGGCTATTACAATATTACTTACAGATCGAAATTTTAATACTTCTTTTTTTGACCCTGCTGGGGGAGGAGATCCTATTTTATATCAACATTTGTTTTGATTCTTTGGACATCCTGAAGTTTATATTCTTATTTTACCTGGTTTTGGGATAGTATCTCATATGGTTAGACATCATACTGGTAAAAAGGAACCTTTTGGTTCCTTAGGAATAATTTATGCTATGGTAGCTATTGGAGGATTAGGCTTTGTTGTTTGAGCTCATCATATATTTACTGTAGGAATGGATGTGGATACTCGAGCTTATTTTACTGCTGCTACAATAGTAATTGCTGTACCTACTGGTATTAAGATTTTTAGTTGGTTGGCCACGTTACATGGGAGAAATATGCGTTTAGATTCTCCAATATTGTGAGCTTTGGGGTTTATTTTTTTATTTACTGTAGGAGGTTTAACAGGAGTAGTCTTGGCTAACTCTTCTTTAGATATTGTTTTACATGACACTTATTATGTTGTAGCACATTTTCATTATGTTTTGTCTATAGGTGCAGTTTTTGCTATTTTAGGGGGAATAGTGGAATGATTTCCCATTATTTTAGGAGTTAATTTAAATGAACGAGCATTGAAGATACATTTTTTAATTATATTTTTAGGGGTTAATATAACTTTTTTCCCTCAACATTTTTTAGGTTTGAGAGGTATACCTCGTCGTTATTCAGATTCTCCTGATGTTTATTCTTGTTGAAATAATGTTTCAACATTAGGTTCCTATATCTCTATTATTGCTACTTTTATCTTTATTTGTATTATCTGAGAAAGTTTTATTTCTTGTCGAGGATGAGGAGGTTATAGAGCCTCTTCATCCTCTTCTGAATGGTTACAAGGTTACCCTCCAGAAAATCATACATATAATCATTTAATTATGAGTGTAATTTATGGCAACTTGAGGTAAATTATCTTTTCAGGATAGTTCATCTCCTTTAATAGAACAATTGGTTTTTTTTCATGATCATTCTATAATAATTTTAATAATGATTACTGTAATGGTATTTTATTTTATTTCTTCTTTAATTATAAACTCATTTTTAAATCGTTTTGCTATTGAAGGTCAAGAGATTGAATTGTTTTGGACGGTTATTCCTGTTCTTTTATTAGTTTTTATTGCTTTTCCTTCACTTCGTCTACTTTACTTACTAGACGAAGTGAATCCTCCGGACTTGACTTTAAAAACGGTAGGTCATCAATGATATTGAAGTTATGAATATTCTGATTTTTGTGATGTTGAGTTTGATTCTTATATAAGACCCATTAGTGAAGAAAATTTTCGTTTATTGGACGTTGACAATCGAACTGTTCTTCCTTGGGGGATTTTTACTCGTGTATTAATTGGTTCTTCTGATGTAATTCATTCTTGGGCTTGTGTTAGTTTAGGACTTAAAATGGATGCTGTTCCTGGTCGTTTAAATCAAGTATGTTTTTTATTAACCCGTCCCGGGTTATATTATGGACAGTGTTCAGAAGTTTGTGGGGCTAATCATAGCTTTATACCTATTGTTATTGAAGGTACTAGTGTAGAAGGCTTTATTAGTTGATTACATAAAATGATTTAATTAGATGGCTGATGTAAAGCACTGGTCTCTTAAACCATTAATGGGTTTACCTCTAAAATATTCCACAGATGGCTCCTCTTGGGTGAGCTTGAATTGTTTTAATAGTAGTAATTGTTTATAGATTTTATTTTGTTAGTTTATATTATTTTTATTTATTTAATTTTGAAGTTTTGGTAAATGAAGTTTTTAGTCGAGATTTAAATTGAAAGTGATAAGTGGATTATTTGTAGTTTTTGATCCTTCTACTTTATTAAAATTTCATTTTAATTGAATTAGAATAATATTAGGATTAGTGTTTATTTTAGGGTTATTTTGGATATTACCTTCTCGTAATTTTATGATAATAAATTTTTTATTTAATGGTTTATTTAAAGAAATTAAATCTTTATATGTAAGAGGGTTTAGGGGAAGAGAAAATATCCTTTGTGCTTTGTTTTTATTTATTGTTATAAGAAATTTGTTAGGTTTGTTCCCATTTATTTTTACAGCAACTAGTCATTTACTGGTTACTTTATTACTTGCTTTATCTTTTTGATTTTCTTTGATGTTATTTGGTTGATTAAAAAAAACAGTTTCCATGTTGGCCCATTTGGTTCCTTTAGGAACCCCAGGTATTTTAATGATGTTTATAGTATTAATTGAAACTATTAGAAATTTAATTCGTCCTATTACACTTTCTGTTCGATTAGCTGCAAATATGATTGCGGGACATTTATTAATTGTTTTACTGGGTTCTGCGATTAATTTTAATATTTTCTTGTTATTAAGAGGTTTATCTTTAATTTTATTACTTTTATTGGAACTTTCTGTCGCAGTGATTCAATCTTATGTATTTATGGTATTAGTAGGTTTATATTCTTCTGAGATTTAGTTTATGAAAAATTTTCATCCTTTTCATTTGGTTGATTTAAGTCCTTGACCTTTATCTGGTTCGTTAGGAGGGTTTTTTACTGTTGGAGGATTAGCTATTTATATACATGGAAATAGAAAGATTTTGATGGAAATTGGGGTATTGGTTTTAATTTTAACTAGTTTTCAATGATGACGTGATGTTGTTCGTGAGAGATGTTTTAAAGGTTTTCATGGGTTTAATGTTATTATAGGATTAAAGTTTGGAATATTATTATTTATTTTATCTGAAATTTTATTTTTTATTTCTTTCTTTTGAGCTTTTTTTCATAGAAGTCTTTCTCCTGTTTTCCAGTTAGGAACTTTATGACCTCCTTCTATAGTGGAAGGTTTTAATCCTTTTTGTGTTCCTTTACTTAATACTTCTATCTTGTTATCTTCTGGGGTAACTATTACTTGATGTCATTATAGAATTTTAAAGGGTAATTATTTTCAGAGTGTCTTAAGATTAGGTTTAACCTTATTTTTGGGGTTTTATTTTTCTTTATTACAAGGATTTGAATATTTTGAAGCGGCTTTTGGAATTTCTGATTCTGTTTATGGATCAACTTTTTTTGTTTCTACGGGATTTCATGGTTTACATGTTTTAATTGGGAGAACTTTTTTAGTAGTATGCTTAGGGCGTTTAGTTTTTCTTCATTTTTGACATCATTTTGGGTTTGAAGCTGCTGCTTGATATTGGCATTTTGTGGATGTTGTTTGATTATTTCTATTTGTAACTATTTATTGGTGAGGTAAAT